TATTTGTGAACATTGTGGATGTCATTTGAAAATGAGTAGTTCAGATAGAATCGAACTTTTGATTGATCCAGGTACTTGGGATCCTATGGATGAAGACATGGTCTCTGTGGATCCTATTGAATTTAATTCGGAGGAGGAACCTTATAAAGATCGTATTCATTCTTATCAAAGAAAAACGGGGTTAACGGAGGCTGTTCAAACAGGTACAGGTAGACTAAACGGCATTCCCGTAGCAATTGGGGTTATGGATTTTCAGTTTATGGGGGGTAGCATGGGATCTGTAGTAGGCGAGAAAATCACACGTTTGATCGAGTATGCTACCAATCTATTTTTACCTCTTATTCTAGTATGTGCTTCCGGAGGAGCACGCATGCAAGAAGGAAGTTTGAGTTTGATGCAAATGGCTAAAATATCTTCTGCTTTATATGATTATCAATCAAATAAAAGGTTATTCTATATAGCAATCCTTACATCTCCTACTACGGGTGGGGTGACAGCTAGTTTTGGTATGTTGGGAGATATCATTATTGCCGAACCCAATGCCTACATTGCATTTGCGGGTAAAAGAGTAATTGAACAAACATTGAATAAGACAGTACCTGAGGGTTCACAAGTGGCTGAATATTTATTCCATAAGGGTTTATTCGATCCAATCGTACCACGTAATCTTTTAAAGAGCGTTCTGAGTGAGTTATTTCAGCTCCATGCTTTCTTTCCTTTGACGCAAACTTCAATCAAGTAGAAAAAAACTTTAATTTAATAAATTATTAAATAAGTTCTACATTTTATTATTTATTTGGTGGTGACCAAGTAATTTTTTAGTTTATAGGAATAAAAGTCAAAATACGAAAACTGGATTTTTCTTTGGTAACATAGGTAATAGAAGATTGAATTGTAGAAAGAATCCTACGTATTCTTTTTTATCGATATTTTTAATTAGTAATCACGAAATCTCTATCAAACAAAAAAAGAGTGAATTCTTTCTCTTTTTTCTGTGAAATTAGGCAAGATAAGGGAGTCCTGCATCTTTCTATATCTATATCCCCGAGAACCCCAGTTTTACTAAGAATCCCTTTATCGTATTATAACGAATTTTTCGGTAATTTGTAAGAAACTCTTTCTTTATTAAATTATTAAATTAAATTTTCTTTATTAAATTAAATTTTCTTTATTAAATTATTAAATTAAATATATTAAATTAAACTATTCAATTTTCTATTAAAGTTTCAAGATTATAAAATTCTAATATACATATACTAAATAAAGATTTAGAATAAATAAAAAAAAAAATAAATAATGAATAAAATAATAAAAAAAAGTAAAGTGGATTATCGTATATATTTCATGTAGAAACATATAGAAATGATGAATAAGACCATTTATTTACACTTTTAATTTACATTTATTATATACTTACTTAAATATATGTTTATATATGTTATATACTTCAATATACTTAAATAGAATCTATTTAATATATTCTATATTAGTATATTAGTATCTCTATATAAATTAGTATTTCTACTCCTTATTAGATTAGATTAGATTTATTCCTTATTAGTATCTTAGCATATACATAATATACTCTTATCTTGTATATTCTTTAGTATTGTATATACTCAATACTCACTTAAGTAGAATTCTATTCTATATTAGAATAGTATAATTCTATATGAAGTAAAATAGATCTTTATAACAATAACAGGTTAAAATGTTAATATAACAAAAAAGATAACGATAAATAACAGGTACAAATATTAAATCGAGGTACTCATTCTATGACAACTATCAGCAACTTACCCGCTATTTTTGTGCCTTTAGTGGGCTTAGTATTTCCGGCAATTGCAATGGTTTCTTTATTTCTTCATGTTCAAAAAAACAAGATTTTTTAGATATTATGGGATTAAATCTTATCTATTTTTTTTTTTTTTTTCAAGACTTAGGTTTACTTAGGTTTACTTGGATCATAGCACAATTTTCTATCTCTATGTAGTAGAATATGGTATAACGGGTAGCTTCCTCCGAGCAGAAACCCGTATGCATAAACACGATATATGGGAAAATGAATTCTAACTATTTGAAGATAAATCATTATCGGGATGAATTTCTGAAACGTAAAGTCAATCTATCTAAATGTCTGTGGATATCTATAATAAATCATAAAAAAAAAAGATTTTCTTTTTTAGTTTATTTCTAAGCAATTGATGAATTACTCCTAAAGCTTCACATCATAATAGTGCTAGTCGATGAGGATTACTTCGGAAACAAAAAGATTAAAGTCAAATTTATTGGGGTTTATCTCCCAATTACAATAAAATGCAACTAGATCTAGTATAGTATGAGTTGGCGATCAGACCGTATATGGATAGAACTTATAGCGGGGTCTCGAAAACCGAGTAATGTCTGCTGGGCTTTTATCCTTTTTTTAGGTTCATTAGGGTTTTTATTGGTTGGAACTTCTAGTTATCTTGGTAGGAATCTTATACCGTTATTTCCCTCTCAGCAAATCATTTTTTTTCCACAAGGAATCGTGATGTCTTTCTATGGAATCGCGGGTCTTTTTATTAGTTCATATTTGTGGTGTACAATTTCGTGGAATGTGGGTAGTGGTTATGATCGATTCGATATAAAAGAAGGAATAGTATGTATTTTTCGTTGGGGATTTCCTGGAAAAAATCGTCGCATCTTCCTCCAATTCCTTATGAAAGACATTCAATCCATCAGAATAGAAATTAAAGAGGGTATTTATGCTCGTCGTGTCCTTTATATGGAAATCAGAGGCCAGGGGTCCATTCCCTTGACTCGTACCGATGAGAATTTTACTTTACGAGAAATTGAACAGAAAGCTGCTAAATTGGCCTATTTCTTGCGTGTACCAATTGAAGTATTTTGAAAAAAATGTGAATGCTTTCTTATTCTTAGCAAAAGGGAAAAAACTAGAATTCTTGAATTCTAGTTTTTTCCCTTTTGCTATAGCATAATTTAACTGAAGTTTCTGCCGAATTATGATTAGAACAAAAAAAAGTAAACGTACACGGACCAATCATAAAGCGAATATAGTTTTTGTCCATAAATTCTTTTTTATGAGTATGTACATCCACTTAAATCAATTTAGTAACGAAACAAGTAACAAAGCGGAATAAAGAATTTATCTTTTTTTTTTCAATATTGCGAATTTAGTAAATACAGATCGATTCTCTCTTGTAAATCATCTTTCTTTTTTTGTTAATCAACATTTTTATCTTTTTTTTGTGCTCTTTAAGTACCAACCGATTGGACCGCTTATAATGATAACTTTTCTATCTTGTTTTGACACTCATTTTTGATCATAGCATCACACTTCAGAAAATTCTATTAATTATTCCTGTACTGGGGGCTGCCTGCGAGTTTTTTTTTTTCGAAATTTTTGGATATCTTGATAAACCGGGAGTTCGTTACGTCTCGAAATTCGAATACTATTTATTATTTGAAAAGGCTCTTTCGTGCATTCATCCAAAGGGACAATTGCTTCGAATTTGAGCAATTGATATATCTTTTGAAAGAATATTCTATAGAATATTCTAGTTTATTTCTTTCTTCATTCAATTTGAAGTGGAATTTTTCTTATTCTATATTCTGTATTTCTATATTATTTTTCTGTATTCTTTCTAAATTCAAGGACCAATCGTTGTATTAAATCACAAATAAAACGGGGAATAGACTTGATAACTTGTAATAGAACTGATATTTGATAGAAATCTTAGTATCGTATAGAGAGAGTCGACGAATGAGATGAGTTCAGTTCAAAATTCACAGACGAGCAAATGGCAAAAAAGAACGCATTTATTTCCCTTCTATATCTTGCATCTATAGTATTTTTGCCTTGGTGGATCTCTCTCTCATTTACGTTTAATAAAAGTCTGGAATCTTGGGTTAATAATTGGTGGAATACTAGGCCCTCCGAAATTTTTTTGAATGATATTCAAGAAAAGAGTATTCTAAAAAAATTCATAGAATTAGAGGAACTCTCCCTCTTCGACGAAATGCTAAAGGAATACCCGGAAAGACGTTTACAAAAGCTTCACGTCGGAGTCTACAACGAAACGATCCAACTGATCAAGATGAACAATGAGGGTCGTATCCATACGATTTTACATTTCTCAACAAATATAATTTCTTTCATTATTCTAAGTGTTTATTCTATTCTAAGTAATGAAGAACTTATTTTTCTTAACTCTTGTCTTCAAGAATTTCTATATAATTTAAGCGACACAATAAAAGCTTTTTCTATTCTATTATTAACTGATTTATGTATAGGATTCCATTCGCCCCATGGTTGGGAATTACTGATTGCCTCTATCTACAAAGATTTTGGATTTGCTCAGAATGATGAAATTATATCCGGTGTTGTTTCTACTTTTCCAGTCATTTTAGATACAATTTTAAAATATTGGATTTTTCGTTATTTAAATCGTGTATCTCCGTCACTTGTAGTGATTTATCATTCAATGAATGATTGAAAAATGATCGATCGATCTAATTATAATGTATAATGTTTCTTACTTTGTAACATAAGTAAAACAGTCAAAATTGTACTTATTTTTTCTACCCACCCGGTGGATTCCTTCAATATTCGAGTAAAATTATTTCAGTAAATAACAGAATCATAGATAGGGAACTATACTAGTGACTTATCCAATTTTATTGTAGAAATTTTCGAGATCAATGATTGGACCATGCAAATAAGAAATACCTTTTCTTGGATAAAGGAAGAGATTAGTCGATTCATTTCCGTATCGCTCATAATATATATAATAACTCGGGCGCCCATTTCAAATGCGTATCCTATTTTTGCACAGCAGAGTTATGAAAATCCACGAGAAGCGACTGGCCGTATTGTATGTGCCAATTGCCATTTAGCTAACAAGCCCGTGGATATCGAGGTTCCGCAAGCGGTACTTCCTGATACTGTATTTGAAGCAGTTGTTCGAATTCCTTATGATCTGCAACTGAAACAAGTT